CTTTTTTTGAACCCATTTTTAAGGAATTCGAAAAAAAAATTGGAAAATTCAAAAAGAAATATTTTCTACTTCTAAAAATTTTAAAAGGAAAAATAAAATTACTTCGAAAAGTTTCAAAAGAAACAAAAAAATGGGTTATCAAAAGTGTCGTTTTTTTAAAAAAAATAAGAAAAGAACTCTTAAAAGTGAATCCAATTCTCTTATTTCGATCAAGAGAAGTAGAAGTATATGACTTGAGTGAAACTAAAAAAGAAAGAGATCCCATAATCAGCAATCAGATGATTCATGAGTCATTTAGTCAAATTGCATCTCCAGGTTGGACAAATTCTTCATTGACAGAAAAAAAAATGAAGGATCTGACTGATAAAACAAATACAATTAGAAATCAAATAGAAAGAATTACAAAAGAGAAAAAAAAAGTAACTCCAGAAATAAATATTAGTCTTAACAAAACAAGTTATAATGCTAAAAGATTAGAAAAATGGCAAATATTAAAAAGAAGAAATGCTCGATTAATCTCTAAATTACCTTTTGTTTTTCAATTTTTAATTGAAAGAATCTACACAAATATATTTTTATCTATCATTAATATTCCCAGAATAAAGAGAAAATTATTTCTTGAATCAACAAAAAAAATTATGAATAAATCCATTTACAATAATGAAACAAGTCAAGAAATAATTAATAAAAAAAATCAAAATCCAATTGAGTTTATTTCGACTATAAAAAAGTCACTTTATAATATTAGTAATAGTCAGACAAATTCACATATTTTTTATGACTTATCGTACTTATCACAAGCATATGTATTTTACAAATTATCACAAACCCAAGTTATTAACTTGTATAAATTAAAATCATTCCTTCAATATCAAGGAATCCCTTTTTTTCTTAAGCCTGAAATAAAGGATTCTTTTGAAACACAAGGAATAGCTCATTCTAAATTAAGGGATAACAGACTTCCGAGTTCTGAAATGAATCAATGGAAAAACTGGTTAAGAGGGCATTCTCAATACGATTTATCTCAGATCAGATGGTCTAGATTAATACCACAACAATGGCGGAATAGAGTTTATCAACGTCGTATGGTTAAAAGGAAAAATTTCAGCAAATGGAATTTATATGAAAAAGACCAATTAATTGATTCCAAAAAAGAAAATATTTTGGAAGTCTATTCATTATTGAATCAAAAAGATAATTTTCCAAAATACTATAAATATGATCTTTTATCATATAAATCTATTAATTCTGAAAATAAAAAGGACTCATTTATTTCGAGATCGCCGTTTGAAGGAAATAAGAATCAAGAGATTTCTTATAATTACAACACATATAAAGACACTTTTTTTGATATGCTGAGGAGTATCCCTATCAATAATTATCTAGGAAAGGGCGATATTCTATATATGGAAAAAACTCTCGATAGGAAATATTTGAATTGGAAAATTATCAATTTTGATCTTAGACAAAAAGTCGATATTGAGGCCTGGATCACGATCGATGCCAATAGTAATCAAAATACTCAGATTGTTACTAATAATTATCAAATAATTGATAAAAAAAAGATTTTTTATCTTATGATTCCAGAAATGAATTTACCAAACTTCCCAAAAGTCTTTTTTGATTGGATGGGGATGAATGAAAAAAGACTAAAGCGTCCCATATTGAATCTGGAACTTTTGTTCTTCCCAGAATTTTTGTTACTTTATAATACATATAAAACGAAATCTTGGAGAAAATTACTTCTTTTATATTTGAATAGAAATAAAAATAGTAATCAAAAGATTAATGAAAAGCAAAAGGGAAGTTTTTTGATACCATCGAATAAAAAAATAAAGAATCGAAATCAAGAAGAAAAAAAAACCACAAGCCAAGGGGATCTTGGATCCGTTCTTTCAAACCAACAAAAAGATATTGAAGAAGATTATGCGAGATCGGACATGAAAAAAGGTAAAAAGAAAAAACAATACAAAAGTAAGGTGGAAGCAGAACTAGATTTGTTCCTGAAACGTTATTTGCTTTTTCAATTGAAATGGGACGCTACTTTTAATCAAAGACTGGTCAATAATGTTAAGGTATATTGTTTACTGCTTAGACTAATAGATCCAAGAAAAATTTCTATATCCTCGATTCAAAGGGGAGAAATGAGTTTGGATATAATGCTGATTCAGAAGGATTTAACTCTTCCAGGATTGATGAAAAGGGGAATGTTTATTATCGAACCCATTCGTCTGTCTGTAAAAAACGACGGACAGTTTATTATGTATCAAACCATCGGTATTTTGTTGGTTCATAAGAGTAAGCACCAAACTAATCAAAGATACCGAGAGCAAAGATATGTTGCTAAGAATAATTTTGATGAATCTATTCCACCACATGAAAGAATAACAAGAAATAGAGACAAAAATCATTTGGATTTGCTTGTTCCTGAAAATATTTTCTCATTTAGGCGTCGTAGAAAATTAAGAATTCTAATTTCTTTCAATTCAAAGAATAGGAATGATGTAGATGGAAATCCTGTATTTTGCAACGAAAAGAATAGCAGCCAAGTTCTAGGTGACAGTAATCACCTTGATAGAGAGACAAATCAATTAATGAAATTGAAGTTCTTTCTTTGGCCTAATTATCGATTAGAAGATTTAGCTTGTATGAATCGCTATTGGTTTGATACCAATAATGGCAGTCGTTTCAGTATGTTAAGGATACATTTGTATCCACGATTGAAAATTCGTTGATAGTCTATTTTTCCTATATATCCTCTACTATATAGGATATATGAAAGCAAATAAATACACACATCACACGTCCTGTCTTACATTTCATTCTAAATATCCAATACTAAATGAATAATGTATCAATTCGATCTAGAAATGAATCAACAGAACCCTCTTCATTTTAGGTCTAAATTCTTCGCTTTTGTGAATACGAAAATGTGCCAATCCTTTTCTCTCCCTATCTAAATCTAATTTTAAATTGGATTGATTCATTTGAATTGAGAAAATTAGGAGTTCATAAAGAAATTTGAATTAGATTATTGTATATACCACATTAAAATGAATGACATTATTATTACTGATCGGTAAAATCCATATCTGTAAAAAGGGAGAGGAGGCTTTTTTTTATGGTAAAAAATTCATTCATTTCGGTTATTTCTCAAAAAGAAAATGAAGAAAACAGAGGGTCTGTTGAATTTCAAGTATTCAGTTTCACCACTAAGATAAGGAGACTTACTTCACATTTGGAATTGCACAAAAAAGACTATTCATCTCAGAGAGGTTTGCGAAAAATTTTGGGAAAACGTCAACGATTACTGGCTTATTTGTCAAAAAAAAATAGAGTACGTTATAAAGAATTAATTGATCGGTTGGATATTCGAGAGACAAAAACTCGTTAATTTAAAGAGTGATATCATTTGAACTTCTGCGTTTCAATTTTGATGAACTTCTTTTTACTTTCAGCAATTCATGGAAGAATGACTCGGTAAAAAACTTATGATTGCACCAACTACAAGAAAAGACCTCATGATAGTCAATATGGGTCCTCACCACCCATCAATGCATGGTGTTCTTCGACTTATCGTTACTCTCGATGGTGAAGATGTTATTGACTGTGAACCAATATTGGGTTATTTACACAGAGGAATGGAGAAAATTGCGGAAAACCGAACAATTATACAATATTTGCCTTATGTAACACGTTGGGATTATTTAGCTACTATGTTCACAGAAGTAATAACCGTAAATGGACCCGAACAACTAGGCAATATTCAAGTACCTAAAAGGGCTAGCTATATCAGAGCCATTATGTTGGAGTTGAGTCGTATAGCTTCTCATTTGTTATGGCTTGGCCCTTTTATGGCAGATATTGGGGCACAGACCCCTTTCTTCTATATTTTTCGAGAACGAGAATTGATATATGACCTATTCGAAGCTGCCACCGGTATGCGAATGATGCATAATTATTTTCGTATCGGAGGAATAGCTGCTGATCTACCTCATGGATGGATAGATAAATGTTTGGATTTTTGTGATTATTTTTTAACAGGGGTTGCTGAATATCAAAAGCTTATTACACGGAATCCTATTTTTTTAGAACGAGTTGAGGGCGTAGGCATTATTGGAGGAGAAGAAGCACTAAATTGGGGTTTATCAGGACCAATGCTACGAGCTTCCGGAATACAATGGGACCTTCGTAAAGTTGATCATTATGAGTGTTACGACGAATTTGATTGGGAGGTTCAATGGCAAAAAGAAGGGGATTCATTAGCTCGTTATTTAGTACGAATCAGTGAAATGACAGAATCCATAAAAATTATCCAACAGGCTCTGGAAGGAATTCCAGGGGGGCCCTTTGAGAATTTAGAAATCCGACGCTTTGATAGAGTAAAAGATACTGAATGGAATGATTTTGAATATCGATTTATTAGTAAAAAACCTTCTCCAACTTTTGAATTGTCCAAACAAGAACTTTATGTAAGAGTCGAAGCACCAAAAGGAGAATTGGGAATTTTTCTGATAGGAGATCAGAGTGTTTTTCCTTGGAGATGGAAAATCCGCCCACCGGGTTTTATCAACTTGCAAATTCTGCCTCAGTTAGTTAAAAGAATGAAATTGGCTGATATTATGACGATACTAGGTAGTATAGATATCATTATGGGAGAAGTTGATCGTTGAAATGATAATTGATAATACAACAGAACTACAAGCCATCCATTCGTTTTCCAGATTGGAATTCTTAAAAGAAGTCTATGGGATCATATGGGTGCTTGTCCCTATTTTGACTCTTGTATTAGGAATCACACTAGGTGTACTAGTAATTGTTTGGTTAGAAAGAGAAATATCTGCAGGGATACAACAACGTATTGGACCTGAATACGCCGGCCCCTTGGGAATTCTTCAAGCTCTAGCAGATGGGGTAAAACTACTTTTCAAAGAGAATCTTTTTCCATCTAGAGGGGATACTCGTTTATTCAGTATCGGACCATCCATAGCAGTCATATC